TCGGGTCGATTGGATCGAGTGAAAAATCCTATTGTTTTGGTTGTGGACTCAAGGGTTCAGGTTCAAACATGTTCTTTGAAGAAATATATGAGTTCTATTATAATAGAAAAAAATATGTTTTTTTTATTCCATTTAAGTAAATCGAGAAAAGGAAAAACATAATAAGAAATGACACTCCTATCATAGGAATGGAAATAGCCTTGTTGCTGCTTCAATAACAAGCATTTTCGTTTTCAAATCAAATAAATCATTTGATCTATGATTCATTGGAACAGGGAATGGCCTGGCTAGGTACTGGCCAGGCCGGGGGAATAAAAGAAAGAACTTTTCGGACGAAATCAAAGAGGGACTCTTTCTATTGGAGATATCTGTTTCGAATCATTATCTAAAGGGAATTGATGATTGATCAAATTCGTCTATATTTATAGAATAAAGAAAGATAAGGAAAAACTTTTATCAACCTTTACTTCACGCGTCACATATGAATTATCCTTTTAAAATTGGGAGAGATGGCTGAGTGGACTAAAGCGGCGGATTGCTAATCCGTTGTACGAATTATTTGTACCGAGGGTTCGAATCCCCCTCTCTCCGTTTCTTCTGATCACTTGATATTTCCCTTTCGAATTCGAAAAAATCTCTAACCCCCTTTCTCATAGTTAAATGTATGGAATGGAGAAAGAAAATCCTAAGAAAATTCAGAAATCGAGCAAGGAAAAACCCCTGATTTTTTTATTCATCACGTCCAGGATTACGTCCTGGATCATTAGATAGGAATCCGAAGATGAAGAGAGAAACAAAGAATATCACTACTGTGTAAACGAAGAGTTTGAGAGTAAGCATTACACAATCTCCAAGATCATTTTGGGGGAAATAGGGGAATAGATTCTCCATTTTTGTACCACATATTCCGTTTTGACACCAAGAAAAGAAGCGGTTTCTAGAAAACATAAGGAATTTGCAGGAATGAATTTGTAATAAGATTCTGATTCTTTCGTTAACAAAATGATCTCTCATACCTACAATTAGGTATTGTAGGGACCATACATAGGGTCTTCGACCCCCAGAAGGAATGAAGAAATGAGGTGATTCCGATTCATCTCGGTTATCCAAAAGAATTTCCATGTTTGAGTCGAGGGTTCATTATCTGATCTTATCAACTCTTAAGAATATCATTTTTTTTTTATCGAATAAATCATGAATGTTTCTAAGACAGTATTAAAGATCTCATCGAAAACTTACAGCAGCTTGCCAAACAAGGGCTAAGAGAAAAAAGAGCACAGGTATGACTGGCATAACATCTACGATTGGATTGAAAAAAGCATAAGCTTCGGGCAATTTGGCGAAGAAAAAGCTACTCGAATGAAGGGCAGAATTAAGACAGATCAAACTAAAGATATTAAGCATAACAAACATTTTGTTCTTGGAGAAAATTTCATTATTATTGGGTTATTGATATAAGGGGAAAATGAAGAAAGAAGGGAAAGTAGGCCGCAAAATCTTTCTTTTTCTTTGAACTCCCTCAATCAAAAATCCTTCAATTCTCAAATGAGAATAGAAGGAATCATACCTTACATACAATATCTTAATTGAATTATATGTAATGATCAATAAATTCATTTTGATTCTACATCTACATGTGTAGAATCATAGCAACAACCAATTCAATAGATATTGGGGCTGGAATTGACGAACAACCAATACCGATATTAGTGTTTATCGGTGTCGAATAGAAATAAAAATGGGGCGTGGCCAAGTGGTAAGGCAACGGGTTTTGGTCCCGTTACTCGGAGGTTCGAATCCTTCCGTCCCAGACCAATTCTATCATAACAAAGATTGTTCTTTTTAAGAATCTTCTGTTTAAGGGTGTAATGTTGGATACAATGTGATCCAATCTTTCTTTGTGATTTCTAATGATTCTTCTATAGAATCATATCTTCCCTTTCGATTTTGTTTCTCACAAACAAACGGATCGAGTATCAATGACATGTGGATGGAAATAAATATCTTTTTTGATATAGGTAGGATGGGAACAAAGATCAAAGTGAAATTCAAAAAAAAAACTGGGTGGGCCATTCAGCGTATGTTCGCCCCCTCGCCCATATTCATATTGAAGGTTAGTTAGTCATTTGGATAAACTTTATGCCCCATATCTATGATATTTGGATTCTCACATGATGCATTCTGAGTCGAAATGCGAAATAAAAGAGAAGTCTCTACCTTCCCTAAAGTAAATATAAATAAAGATAGGGTAGACAAAATGACTAATTCTATGTGGATCCTGAATCCTAAAAAACAGGGGGGTTCTTGGTATTAATTCCATCGCTGGAATTAAAGCTCCTGAGACTGGGGTGGGACAAAATCAAACAAAATAGTAACAACGAATTGATATGAACCCATTTTGCTTTGTACTTATACAAGACAGGATAGCATCCCATAAGAAGATCCTTTTAAATTGGCTTTGGATATGATTCATGATCCCCATGGAATTCGTGTCGATATGAGTTAATCCGCAAAGGAAAGGAAGGCATCAATTTCAAGACCCTTGTCATCCGGATCTTATTAACAAACAAGAAAATTCAATACGGAACAGATTATTTTCTTTGGACCTAATTTCTTTTATTTTGTATTTGATTTGGCTCCAATGAATAATTGGAAATCAATGTAGCGATCAATTGGGGGAGGGGGGAGATTCATACATTCACTTTACTTTATGGAAAGATTCCTGAATCTGAAGTAAGGAAAAATCTGTAGAAAATGAACCATGCCTATATGTATTGTTATTGTTCTATTTCAGTGATCAGTGACACCGGTGTTTCAGTTTTGGCGAAAAAGATCTGCGATCCCTTAAATACCCACGATTACCCCCGGTAACACTTGTTTGGTGTATCTGATGAATACGATAAAATCAGACTCCTACGATTCTGATTTTATCAATCAGATGAAAGAATACCTGAAAGAATACCGACCTTCATTTTTTCTTTCATGAGCCCCTTCTATCCATCCCCAAGAAAACAAAACAATTTGATTTGTTTCTTGACCCATTTATCTGGTTTAAATTATTGATGATTCAATCGGAAAGGAAACATAGAGGTCTCTTATGATGATCAAATTCGCGTCTGATTTAATTAATCAGATATCTGCTAAACATTTTTAGATCCTCGTTGTACCGACTTGTTGATGGATTTAGAGATTCAATTCAGTCTTTACTGGAAAACTTATTTCCAGTAATGATGTCGAAGTAGGAAATTCTTGAAATTGTTTTTTATGATTCCTTATAAATTCTTTCTACTCGAAGAAGTGTGACATTGGTGAATCTATCCTATCGAGTCACTTGCGATCTTTCCCGGTCATTGGAATAGCTTATTTGGTTAATGACTCATTCTGTTCCGGTATCGGTAATCTAATTAAAGACCCTTCTTTAGTTTTAGTTGTTTGAGAAAGAATTGGATCTTTCATGATTCATCATCCCTAACAATCTGTTGAAGATGTAAAGAAGTGTTAAGCAACGCATTTCTTCGTGTTTTTTATAAATGTGTTTCATTCTTCTAATAAAATATGGGGTTAAATTATATTCTTGCTGAGACTTCTCCAGATCCATCTATGAAAATGAAAGTATGGAGGACTTCATATACTATATACCGATTGAGCCAATGACTATTCATGATTCCATATTGAATCAATTCCATACCGGTCCAAAATTAGAGGAATGTTATGGTAAAACTTCGTTTGAAACGATGTGGTAGAAAGCAACGTGCGACTTGAAGGACATTATCGGCTGTGGATTCTTGTACCCACCATTTTATATATCAAAGAAGATGCTCTCGGCTCGACATAGTTTGTTCTATTCCACTAGGACCCCAATTTTGGGGTTGTAATAAAATAATATAATTATAATATAGCACATGATGGAGCTCGAGCATAAAGAATTGGTTCATTTAGCAGAGAGAAGGATCTAGGGTTAATGCCAATCAATAAGTTGGAACAACTTCGTAAGTATATCTTCGGTATAGAAATTGAAAGGATCAAGTTCGAACAAGTAAAAAAAAAAAAGTAAAATGAATTTGTCGAAATAGTTTTACCAATTCCGATCAAAAGTGTATCACAGGGGAATCAATCGTTTCCATAGAACGAAATAACAAAAGGTATGTTGCTACCCTTTTGAAACAATTAAGGATCACCGAAGTAATGTCTAAACCCAAGGATTCAAAGCAAAGATAAAATAAAGGATACCGGAACAAGGAAACACCGTTTTCAATTGTCTCAACAACTAGATCAGAATGGGGAAGAAATAAAATCGATTCTAGGCGAGACAAACAAAAGAGGTTAGAGACGGCTCAATAAATGTTTAAGGATTTCCCTTCGAGCTCTTTGAGAATTACCCAACTTGAGTTATGAGTACGAATGAGATTTCTTTTTTTTTTCAGGAAGGAAGAACAAAAAAAAATGACTCAAATCATAGTCTAATTGATGATTTTGTGGATCTATTTGCCACTACAATACATAAATTCTAATCATTCTTTTTCGAGCCGTACGAGGAGAAAACCTCTTATACGTTTCTAGGGGGGGTTGTTCATTTATGTCTATCCCAATGAGTCATCTATCGAATCGTTGCAATTGATGTTCGATCCCGAAGAGAGGGAAGAGATCTTCGTAAAGTGGGTTTTTACGATCCGATAAAGAACCAAACTTATTCAAATGTTTCCGCTATTCTATATTTCCTTGAAAAAGGCGCTCAACCTACAGGAACTGTTCATGATATTTCAAAGAAGGCGGAGGTATTTAAGGAATTTCGAATTAATCAAATGAAATTAATGAAATAAAAAAAAAGGGGGGGGGGGTGCCCAGTATCTAGCTTTGTCTAATTGTTTCTCCACCATTCCTTATTTTTTTTTCTCTATTCTCTATTCATTGTTGCTCTCACATGACCCCGTATCATAGAACTATAAAAAAAATCTTCTCTTGATATGAGACAGATAGAAAAAAGATTGAGTGAATAGATGAAATAACTGGGAAATTATGGGATTACCATCAATCAGATGGTTTTCGTTGGGACTCCACCAACAAACAAAAGGTCAATCTTGCTTATTGTACCTCTATTGAATAAATATTGAATAAACCCGACATTTTTTTCCTACCGGAATTCCTTATTTATTTCCCCACTCATACTTCATCCCTTATCTATGTTGTAGTGTCACTCCAACACAAGTCCTTGTTTTATTTATTGAATTGGTTTTCTCAACATTCAATTCATATTGACAATGGTGTATCGAACAAATATAATTCGATCGTGGATAAATAGATCTATTTATCCACATTTCATAAGTTTGTTTCTTTATTTCACTCAAACGATGGGTTCGTCAATTTCGTTGTGACACAAGAAGTATCTTAGTTAATATAATGAAAAAAAAAAAAATAGAGTATGGGTAGTCTATAAATTTTTACATCTATTTAGATTTTCTCTATAATTTATCCCAGAATCTGTTGTATTTTCATCTGATCTCTGTTCATTTTTATGTTCACAATTGATCATCAAATCTTTCTTTTTGATCTGTTGCTAGTTCAATGTTTTGACGAGGTCGGGCAATCAAATCTCTTTATTTATTTTTTATTCCGATCGTATCTACACACCCTATTTATATGGGTTGCTAACTCAACGGTAGAGTACTCGGCTTTTAAGTGCGGCTATGGTCTTTTACACATTTTGATGAAGCAACGGATTCGTCCATACCATTGGTAGAGTTTGTAAGACCACGACTGATCCTGAAAGGGAATGAAAGGAAAAAACAGCATGTCGTATCAATGGAGAACTCTTAGAATACTTCATCCTTAACGGATCGATACAAAATCTTGTTTTGATTCTTTTCTTGGAAAGGGGTCAAATCAATTCAAGTTGGGTCGAGTGAATAAATGGATAGAGCCCTATAGCTCCAATTATAGGGAAACCAAAAGCAACGAGCTTCTGTTTGTTCTTAAATTCGAATGATTACCCGATCTAATTAGACGTTAAAAATATATTAGTGCCTGATATGGGAAAGGGTTCTCTTGTGAGTGGATCATCAATTCCTTTTTTTTCATGAATCCTAACTATTCTCTATTATGTTCTCTATTATGTAGTGGAGACGAATGTGTAGAAGAAACGGTATACTGATCAAAATTCATTATTCCAAAGTCAAAAGAGTGATCGGGTTGTAAAAATAAAGGATTTCTAACCATCTCTTGTAACTATAACGAACATAAATAAATTGGATGGAAATAGGATCCGTTGATTGTCCTTTCTGGCTCCGGGGTATCCATTCTTTTCTTACTATATACCTTGTTCTGACCGTATCGTACTATGTATTATTTGATAACTCAAGAAATCCCCCATTTGGTTCAAGTGTAATTTCAAATGGAAATGGAGGAACTACAAGGATATTTAGAAATGGATGGATTTCGGCAACAATACTTCCTATATCCGTTTCTATTTCAGGAATATATCTACGCGCTTGCTCATGGTCATGCTTTAAATGGATCGATTCTTTATGAACCGGTGGAAAATTTAGATCATGACAATAAATCCAGTTCACTAATTGTGAAACGTTTAATTACTCGAATGCATCAACAGAATCGTTTGATTATTTCGGTTAATGATTCTAATCAAAATCGATTCGTTGGGCACAACAATCATTTTGATTCTCAAATGATATCGGAGGGTTTTGCAGTCGTTGTGGAAATTCCATTCTCGCTGCGATTGGTATCTTCCCTAAAAGAAAAAGAAATAGCAAAATCTCATAATTTACGATCTATTCATTCAATATTTCCCTTTTTCGAGGACAAGTTATCACATTTAAATCATGTGTCAGATATACTAATACCCCACCCCATCCATCTGGAAATCTTGGTTCAAACCCTTCACTCTTGGATACAAGATACTCCTTCGTTGCATTTATTGCGACTCTCTCTCTACGAGTATTGGAATTCAAATAGTCTCATTACTTCAAAAAATTCCATTTCCCTTTTTTCAAAAGAGAATCAAAGATTCTTCTTGTTCCTCTCTAATTCTCATGTATATGAATGTGAATTCATATTCATTTTTCTCCGTAAACAACCCTTTCATTTACGATCAAAATCTTTTGGATCCTTTCTTGAGCGAACACATTTCTATGCAAAAATAGAATATCTTGTAGTAGTGCTTTGTAACGATTTTCAGAAAACCCTATGGTTGTTCAAAGACCCTTTTATGCATTATGTCAGATATCAAGGAAAATCGATTCTGGCTTCAAGGGGGGCTCATCTTCTGATAAAGAAATGGAAATCTCACCTTGTCAACTTTTGGCAATGTCATTTTGACTTGTGGTCTCAACCGGCCAGGATCCATATAAAGCAATTATATAATCATCCCTTCTATTTTCTGGGCTATCTTTCAAGTGTACGACTAAACTCTTCGGTGATAAGGAGTCAAATGCTAGAGAATTCGTTTCGAATAGATACTGCTATTAAGAAATTCGAGACCGTAGTCCC